CTTTGTGTTAGACTTGATAGATTCTATGGATCGAATCTTTAGTATTCTCTTATTTATTAGCTGTGTCTACTCTTTAGGCAGAATGCCGTCACCCATTTTGAGTAGGAAACTGCAAGAAACCTCACAAATGACAGAAAGAGATGTAGAAATAGAAACAACTTTCGAAACGAAGGGGACTAAACAGGAACAAGAGGGATTCACCGAAGAAGATCCTTCTCCTTCCCTTTTTTCGGAAGAAAGGGAGGATCCGGACAAAATCGATGAAACGGAAAGGATCCGAGTGAATGGAAAGGACAAAACAAAGGATGAATTCCACTTTCACTTAAAAGAAGAAGATAAAGACCTCTTCTGGTTTGAAAAACCCCCTGTGAGTCTTCTTTTCGACTATAAACGATGGAATCGCCCATTGCGATATATAAAAAATTATCGATTCGAACATGCTGTAAGAAATGAAATGTCACAATATTTTTTTTATACATGTCAAAGTGATGGAAAACGAAGAATTTCTTTTACATATCCATCCAGTTTATCAGCTTTTTTTGAAATGCTACGACAAAAAATGTATTTTTCTTTTTTTACAACAAAAAAATTCGTCTGTGATGAACTGGATAAATTCTTCTATGATGAACTGCATAATTATTATTGTTGGATTTATACCAATGAAAAAAAATGGAGGAGCCTAAGGAACGAGTTTAGAGATAGAATTGAAGCCCTAGACAGAGGATCTCCTTATCTGGATGTACTCGAAAAAAAGACTCGATTATGCAATCATAAAACTAAAGAAGAATACTTGCCTAAAATATATGATCCTCTCTTAAACGGATCCTATCGTGGAATAATTAAAAAATTTTATTTACCTTCAATCCTAAATGAAACTGCAGTCAAAAATTCGATAGAGACAAATTTTTTAAATAAACTCAATAAAGTTCATAGTATCCTTCTTTTTAAGGGTAAGGAACTTAATGTTCATAATTTTGAAGAATTGTACCAGAAATTGGAAGGGAAAATAGCTACATTGGAAGAGAAATTGGTCCAGAAATTGGACCAGAAATTGGAAGAGAAATTGGAAGAGAAATTGGGACAGAAAATATATACATTGGATCAAAAAGCATTAGCAAGAGAATTGAGTCTTTTAATCGATGAATTTGCTAAAGAATCAACATCAAATTGGAAAAGAATTTCTTTATTTCCGGAACAAAGACGAATTGATTCAGAAGATCCAGAAAAAGTTTTGAAATTTTTAATCGAAAGAGTCATAATTGATCCCATCATTCAAACAATATGCGATACAGCCATAATTCCTCCCATGGAAAAAACAACTCGAAAAAAATCGATTGGAATAAATAAAAAAGTCCCCCGATGGTCATACAGATTATTCAGCGAGGTAGAACAACTCGGAAAAACTGCAACAACGGAAGAGGGGGAAGAGTGGATAGTAGATCATCAAATTCGCTCGAGGAAAGCGAAACGTATGGTTCTTTTTACGCAGGGTCCAGAGAATGCCGCCCCAACTATGACGAAGCCTAATGAACTAGAAGAAGTGGATATGATAGATTATCCCTATGAAGCGGATTTTCGTCGAGACATAATCACAGGTTCTATGCGTGTTCAAAGACGTAAAACCCTTACGGGGAAAATGTTTCCCTTATATCCGTATTCCCCACTTTTTTTCGACAGAGTAGGATTTTCTTGGGATGTTCTTTTCGAACCATTCATATTATCAGTAATTGAGATTTCCGACCTAATACAAGACATTTTTAGAAAGGGTATAAAAGGAAGCGTAGCAAAAAGAATAAAGAGGTTGAAAAAACAAAAAAAAATGTACATGGAGGAAAACAAAAGCTACGAAGAAATTCAAAAAGAAGTCAATGAAATGGAAAAGGGGCGGGACGGGCAGACGGAAATGGAACGAATAGAAAGGACACGAGAAAAAATAGCAGACCTCTATGATATCCTTATTTATGCTCATGGAATAAGAGCTTTGATTTTACTAATTCAGTCGAGGCTTAGACAATCTATTGTATTACCTTCATTGATACTAGCTAAAAATATTGTCCGTTTCTTATTACGCCAAGAGCCCGAGTGGGGGCAGGATATAAGGGAGATGAATAGAGAAGTGTATGTTATATGCACCTATAATGGTATGCCAGTACTAAAACCAGGAAGAAACGGAATTTTTCCTCCAAACTGGGCCACAGAGGGTATACAAATAATGATACGATTTCCTTTCCGTCTGAAACCTTGGCACCGATCTAAGATACGACCTTCTCGTAGGGATCCAAATCCAAAGCAGGAAAGTCCTGCTGCTTTTTTAACGATTTGGGGACTGGAAACTGACCGTCCTTTTGGTTCTCCTCTCGTAGGACTTGGTATTTTGTTTTGTTATTATTTTGGACCCCCTTTGAAAAAACTCCAAAAAGCAATTCTAAAATGGAGTTTTCGAGTTCTAAAAAGTTTCAAAGAAAGAAAAAAATTATTGTTTCTAAAGGTCCAAAAAGAACCAAAAAAATGGAGAGAGGATTCGAGTGAAATAAAAAAAGATTCTATAATCAATAATCAGATTATTCATGAATCATCCATTCAAACCCGATCTATGGATTGGACAAATTATTCACTGACAGAAATAAAAATGAAAGATCTGACTGATAGAACAAGCACAATCAGAAATCAAATAGAAAGAATTACAAAAGACAAGAAAAATGGATTTCGAACTCTAAAGATAAATATTAGTCCTAACAAAACAAGTTATGGTGCTCAAAAATTAGCATCACTAAAAAATCTTTTTCAGATATTAAAAAGAAGAAATGATCGATTAATCCGTAAATCACATTTTTTTTTTAAATGGATCGTGGAAAGGATATACACGGATATCCTTCTAGAGAGCTTTCCATATATCATTAATCGTCTTACTAATAGTCTTTATAGGCCCATGATCATTATAAAACTTTTTCGTAAATTAAAAAAAAAATCTTTTTTTGATACAAAAGAGAAAAAGATAATTGAGCGTATTTCAACTATACAAAAAAAACTTTCACCTTCTCGTATTCGTCATAAGATTCAGACGAAGTCGGAGGTTTCTTTTAAATTATCCCTCGTGTCACAGGCCTATGTATTTTACAAATTATCACAAACCCAGGTTATTAACTTGTATAAGTTAGGATCTGTCCTTCAATATGACGGAGCATCTTTATTTCTTAAGAATGAAATAAAAGATTATTTTCGAAGACAAGGAATAATTTCTTCCGAATTAAAGCATAAGAAACTTCAGAATTCTGGAATGAATCAATGGAAAAATTGGTTAAAGAGTCATTATCCATACGATTTATCTGAGCTAAAATGGTCTAAATTAGTACCGCAAAAATGGCGAAATAGAGTCAATCAACATTGTAGGGTTGAAAATCCAAATTTAATCAAACGGGATTCATCTGAAAGAGAGGAAAAGGTTTCGTTATTGCTAAATAAAAACGATCATTTTCAAAAACTGTATAGATATGATCTTTTAGCATATCAATCGATTTATTATGAAGATAAGAAGGACTCATATAATTACAACATACATAAACCGAAATTTGTTGATATGGGGGGGAGTATCCCTATTACTAATTTTATAAGAAAAGATTATTTTATGTATATAAAAAATCCAGATAGAAAATTTTGTGATACGAAAGGTCTTTTTTATCTCAAAATTAATAAAGATAAAGAAATCAACCCATCCAAGGGTTTCTTTTCTTTTTTTGATTGGATGGGAATGAGTGAAGAAAGACTAAACCGTCCTGTATCGAAGCCGATACCTTGGTTATTCCCACAATTTGAGTTATTTTTTAATGTATATAAAATGAAACCCGGGTTTATACCAATTCATTCACTTATTTTTCATTTTAATGAAGATGTTAGTGAAGATGTTAGTCAAAATAAAAATCTCACGAAAAATCAACCCCAAAGCATTTGGACTTGGGAAATCGACTTAGATGCGTTCATGAAAGGATCTTTTGCTTTGCAATTGAAATGGCTGCTGAGTCCTTTGACTATCGAATTATTCGATTATGCGCTGTCCGTACTTGAATGGGAAAAGGAAAGCAGAATGACAACAAAGTTTGGTTTCGGCTTTATTAAGAAGGAGGAGTTCACTCTGGATCCAATGCTAATCCGGGATTTGAATCTTTCAAAAATCCTAAAAGAGGGAATATTTATTATCGAACCAGTTCGTATACCTGTAAAACATAATGTAGAATTGATTATGTATCAAACCATAAGGATTTCTTTGGTTCATGAGATTAAACAAAAAAATAATCAAAAAAGATACAGAGAAAATATGGATAAGAATCATTTTGAGGAATCGATTGCAAGACATCAAATGATGACGAAAAATAGAAACAAAAATCATTATGATTTGCTTGTTCCTGAAAATATTTTCTCGTCTAGACGGCGTAGAGAATTGAGAATTCTAAGTTGTTTCAATTCAAGGAATAGTAATAGTAATTGTGTGGATAAAAATGCAGTATTTTGCAATGGGAACAAGGTAAAAACCTGTGGTCAATTTTTGGATGAAAGCAAAGATCTTGATAGAGAGAAAATGAAATTAATGAAATTCTTTCTTTGGCCCAATTATCGATTAGAAGATTTAGCTTGTATGAATCGCTATTGGTTTGATACTAATAATGGTAGTCGTTTCAGTATGTTAAGGATACATATGTATCCACGATTGAAAATTGATTGATGATACAATTGTCTTCCCCTACGATATATATATCGGGTGGATAAATAGCTGCGCACATGCCTTGTCTTACATCCTTTTTTGATACATGAATACTAATTCAATGACGTATCAATTAGATCATAAAATGAATCAATAAGGAAATTAGGATTGATTCTTGTGTATACTAGATCAAAATACCTCGCATTATTATTACTGATCAGTCAAATTCATATTCGTAAAATAAAAAGAGTAAATTAATAAAAAAATTGACGCATAAAATAAAGAAAAAAAAAGATAAGAAGAAATGCGCCCCCCCCCTACATACTTGAGACCTTCTCCTACAAAAAAACTTGCAACACCTAATCCATTTGGAATTCCATCAATTACTCGTCTGTCAAAAAAATTAACTAGTTCGGACAATCCTCTTACACTCCGAATTACGTATGTTGTATAAAAAGCATCTATGTAACCACGATGATGGGCCCAATCATATATTACATTTTGTATTTTGTCCGAAAAAACCCTATTTGGATGCCTTTTAGCAAAATAATTAATTAAGACAAAATTTTGTAAGGACGAATAAATGGGTTTATATAAAAAAGACGCTATAACTATTCCAGAATAAGCTATACTAACCGAAAGGGTTGCATTTATCACAAATTCAGACCAATCAAAAGAATTTTGATTATTCAATTTTGGATGTAAAAGGTTTACAGACGGAGTTAACCATTTGGACAATAGATCTAAATCTATACCTTCTTGATTGAAAGGAATTCCTAGGAATCCTATGAACAAAGTAAATAAAATCAATACAAGTAGAGGGAATAACATCGTATTACCCGATTCGTGAGGATATGACGCAATTTTTTTATTGCCACAATTATTAATAATAAGAAAGGATCGCATCTTTTTTTTTTTATTTTCGTGCGGGTTCTTAGAAAAACTTTCGTTATTTTTTATTGGTAACAAAGTGAATAAACGAAAATTTTTGTTAATAGATTTCAGTCCTTCTTGACCCCATAAGGATATTGAATAGAAGGAACTACTTTTTTTTCCATTATAATTTTGAAAATGAACGTTTAAATGACCCTCAAACGTAAGTAAATAGATGCGAAACATATAAAATGCGGTTAATCCTGCTGTAGCCCAGGATATAATTGCGAAAATTGGTGAATACAACCAAGTATCACTAAGAATTTCATCTTTGGACCAAAAACAAGCAAGGGGCGGAATCCCAGAAAGAGAAAGTGTACCTAATAAAAAAGAAGTTTTTGTGATTGGCACATGTTTTTTTAAACCCCCCATAAAAACCATATTCTGGCTTTTATCTGGAGAATACCCAACAATAGCTTCCATAGAATGAATAATGGATCCAGATCCTAAAAACAATAATGCTTTTGAGTAAGCATGAGTAATCAAATGAAATAAAGCAGCTCGATAAGACCCCATACCTAGAGCTAACATCATATACCCCAATTGAGACATTGTAGAATAAGCTAAACTTCGCTTAATGTCTTTTTGGGCAAGAGCTAAAGTAGCTCCTAAAAGTACTGTTATTATACCTATTAACGCGATTAGATGTAGTATGGAGGGGATGACTATCAAAAGAGGAAAAAGTCGAGCGACAAGAAAAATCCCCGCAGCTACCATAGTGGCAGCATGTATAAGAGCCGAAATAGGAGTAGGCCCCTCCATAGCATCAGGTAACCATACATGAAGGGGGAATTGGGCGGATTTGGCAACTGCACCAGCAAATAATAAGAAAGTACATAAAGTTCCAACTAAAAAATGGATTTCATTATTATAAATCAAGGTATTGAATATTTCAAACAAATCTCGAAATTCAAAACTGCCTGTTAGCCAATAAAGACCTAAAATTCCTAATAATAAACCAAAATCCCCTACACGATTAGTCACAAACGCTTTTTGGCAAGCATTTGCTGCAACAGGTCGTGTAAACCAAAAACCTATTAATAGGTACGAACACATTCCAACTAATTCCCAAAAAATATAAATTTGTATTAAATTCGAACTAGTAACTAAGCCAAGCATAGAAGTATTGAAAAAACTCAGATAAGCAAAGAATCTCAAATATCCTTGATCATGAGACATATAATTGTCACTATAAATAAGAACTAGAATACCAACAGTAGTGATTAACATTGACATAATAGAAGTAAGTGGATCAACCAAGTAACCGAACTCTAAAGAAAAATCATTATTGATGGTCCAAGACCATACAGATTGATAGATAGAACTGCTATTTATTTGCTGAATAGACAATTTCATTGAAAAAATCATAACTATACTTAACAACAAAATACTAGGAAAAGCCCACATACGCCGAAGATTTTTTGTTGTCTTCGGAAAAAGAAGAAGTCCCGTTCCAATTAACAAAGGAACTGTAAGTGGAATAAAAGGTATGATCCATGCATATTGGTATATATGTTTCATAAAAAATAAAATTTGATTTTCGATTCACCGGCTCTTACCTCTTTCGAAAGAGGTCAGTAAAAAAAATTAAGATATGCGATAATAGAATTTTTTTCTATTCGAAATCGAAATTATTAGAATAAGCATTTTATTAATATTCAACTCAAGAAGTTCTAATTGGTCAAATGACCAAATAGTTATTAATTAAACTATTGAAACCTATGAATATAGAGAATATCCAAAATTTATACTTTTCATTATTATTTTGATAAATCCATAGATAGAAAAATTATAAAAAATTAGGCCAAACAAAAAAGTACGTAAGTCTGATACTGATATGAATCACAAGATCTAATAAAATTCATAACCTAAGTGAAGTCAAAAACTAGGAACTATTTAACTTTTTTATTCGGAATCAGTTATTAGGTCTCTGCAAAACTCTTTGATTGATTGTCTTCTATTACAAAAAAAAAAGAATATTTTGATTTTTCTATGCTAGCCAAGACTTTACTTTCGACTTTACATAACATAAAATAAAAAAAAATGAGAAAAACATATCAAATCATGTCCACTTTAACTAAATAACTAGTCTCATTTCAATTCAAAAAACCATATATTTCTTAAAAAGAATCAAGTTTTCTATTAGGTAATTAGGTACGAATAGCTTACTTAACTATTCCAAAATTAAACCCTTCGATGTGTTTATTATATGACATATAAATCAAATATGAAATACAAAAGTCACATAACAAAAATAAACAGAAATAGAAGTCGAAAGTTTGCTTCTTGATTTTCTTTTTTATGGTACATCGTATTCTATAAATAGAAATTTGAATAAGAAAAATATGTAATTTTCCTATATTTCTAGTTTTTTTTGAGATATTTATTTTTTAAAAAAACATAGTCTATAACTAAATATAAAAATAGGACAGAAAGATTACTTTGCTTTGCATAATAGATGTCTTTCACATACAACTATAACAATGAATAACCTATTCATTTTTGAATGGCAGTTCCAAAAAAACGTACTTCAATTTCCAAAAAGCGTATTCGTAAAAATATTTGGAAAAGAAAAGGATATTCGGCAGCATTAAAAGCTTTTTCATTAGCGAAATCTCTTTCTACCGGGAATTCAAAAAGTTTTTTTATACGAAAAATAAGTAATCAAACGTTAGAATAATCTGAATTGAGCTGACTCAAAAAAAACTTCTACAAAATTTTCTTTATCATTTATATTCATAAAAAAATAGAAAAAAAAAGAAATCATCTAAATTTTAAATATAGAATGAATGCTTTGTATTCATTAATGTTTTTTTTTTGACCTGATCAACATGAAATAGACCTTGCTTTTCTCTTATGATATGTAAACTCAAAATACGTCTGTCTGTATACGGGACTTTTTTGTTTGAAAACTAGAGGATTTCACTATCCTTCTTTTTTTTTAGTATATTTTAGCATTTCTGGGATGGGGATTCTTACTTTCCCCATCAACCGACTGGTCCCAATAGAAAATTAAAGTGGTTTTTATATCTATGGAAAAGCAAACAAAATATATTTAGTCAAAAAGGGATCCTTACTAGATAGCGGATTTGTATAGTTACTTCAATTTCAAGAAAACAGAAACTATAGGAAATCTTATTGACTATAACTGACACTAACCCCAAAAAGGATTCTTATTGAACATTCAAATTACGATTGTCTTTATTCAACATTTTTTTATGTTTTATAAAAATATCGCCATTGAATTGACTCTTTCAATCTCGACGATTAAAGATAAATAGGCTATTATGATTTCAAACAAGCCGCTATGGTGAAATTGGTAGACACGCTGCTCTTAGGAAGCAGTGCTAAAGCATCTCGGTTCGAGTCCGAGTAGCGGCACATTTTTTTACAAATTCGAAAAAGGAATCTAATAGCCCTAGAATGAATAATAATCACAATGAGATGAATTTCATTCTGAATTTCTATTTGTAAGTGAGGGATCTCTTTTCTTTATCTTTATATATATATATTCTTATGATATTTTTGACTTTAGAGCACCTTTTCAATCATATTTCCTTTTCAATCGTTTCAATTGTAATTACAATTCATTTAATAACTTTAGTAGTCAACGAAATAGTCGAACTAGATGATTCATTAGAAAGGGGTATGATACTTACTTTTTCCTGTCTAACAGGATTATTAGGTATTCGTTGGATTTATTCGGGGCATTTCCCATTAAGTGATTTATATGAATCATTAATCTTCCTTTCGTGGAGTTTTTATATTATTCATATGATTCCTTATTTTAAAAAACATAAAAAAAATTTAAGTGCAATAACAGCGCCCGGTGCTATTTTTACCCAAGGCTTTGCTACTTCAGGCTTTCTAGCTCAAATGAAGCAATCCACAATATTAGTACCCGCTCTCCAATCCCAGTGGTTAATGATGCATGTAAGTATGATGATATTGGCCTATGCAGCCCTTTTATGTGGATCATTATTATCAGTAGCCCTTCTAGTCATTACATTTCAAAACAATATAAGTCTTTTTGGTAAAAAACCATTTTTATTAAACGAGTCTTTGTTCTTCGGGAAGATCCAATACATGAACAAAGAAAACAATATTTTACAAAGCACTTATCTTTTTTCTCTTAGTAATTATTATAGGTCCCAGTTAATTGAACAATTAGATCATTGGAGTTCCCGTGTTATTAGTCTAGGATTTATCTTTTTAACCATAGGTATCCTTTCAGGAGCAGTATGGGCTAATGAAGCATGGGGATCATATTGGAATTGGGACCCAAAGGAAACTTGGGCATTTATTACTTGGACCATATTCGCGATTTATTTACATATTAAAATAAATATCAATTTGAAAAGTGAAAATTCTGCAATTGTGGCTTCTATAGGATTTCTTATAATTTGGATATGCTATTTTGGGGTCAATCTATTAGGAATAGGATTACATAGTTATGGTTCATTTCTATTAAAAAGCACCTAAATTGAATTAAAGAAAGGACCTAACCTGTCGAATAAAACCACAGGACAGGGTATATTCCCTATCCATATAAAAATAAGCAAGTCTCGTCGAGAACCATTTCAATCAAGTAGTATAGTGATTCAAATGGTTCTCACAAACGTCAAACTATCCTATTTAAATTATAATTTAAAAATAAAAATTTAAAATTCGTTTTTTTGTGCGTTACGTAAAAAAGAAAGTTTCCGTTTAAAACTATCTATAAAAAAAATTAGATAGAACAGCTTCTACCTTCTCAACTGATAGTGAGAGAACGAAATCTGGGTAAATGCCAATACCTATTACTGGCAGAAAGATAGCGAGTGAAACAAATAACTCTCGCGGACCCGAATCAAAAAACGAAGAGTTTGCACTATTTAATAACTTGTATCCATAGAACATTTGACGTAACATAGATAATAAATAAATAGGAGTTAATATCATTCCAATTGCCATGCCAAAAGTAATTAGGACTTTTGGCATTAAAAAAATTTTTGGGCTGGTAATTATTCCAAAAAATACTATTAATTCGGCAAAAAAACCACTCATGCCCGGTAACGCAAGGGAAGCCATCGAAAAAGTACTGAAAAGTGTGAATATTTTTGGCATTGAAACGGCTATTCCACCAATTTCGTCGAGATAAACAAGACGTATTCTATCATAACTCGTTCCTGCTAGGAAAAAAAGTGCAGCACCAATAAATCCATGAGAGATTATTTGTAAAATGGCTCCGTTGAATCCCGTATCAGTTATAGAACTAATTCCTATAATTATGAAACCCATATGAGATACAGAGGAATATGCTATTCTTTTCTTTAAATTACGTTGTCCCGGAGATGCTGAAGCTGCATAGATTATTTGTATTGTGCCCACTATCATCAACCAAGGAGAAAATATAGAATGCGCGTGAGGTAATAATTCCACATTGATCCGAACCAATCCATATGCTCCCATTTTTAATAGGATTCCGGCTAAAAGCATACAAGTACTATAATGTGCTTCTCCATGGGTATCCGGTAACCATGTATGGAGAGGTATAATCGGCGATTTGACAGCAAAAGCAATAAGAAATCCAATATAGAATATTATTTCTAATCCCACAGGATACGATTGATTAACTAACGTTTCCAAATTTAATGTTGGTTCATTAGAACCATATAACCCTATACCCAAAACTCCCATTAACAGAAAAACGGAACCCCCTGCAGTGTACAAAATAAACTTTGTAGCTGAGTATAGACGTTTCTTTCCTCCCCATATGGATAAAAGTAGATAAACGGGAATTAATTCTAATTCCCACATTAGAAAAAAAAGTAAAAGGTCTCGAGAAGAAAATAATCCTATTTGACCACTATACATTGCTAACATCAAGAAATGGAATAATCGGGAATCCCGAGTAACTGGCCAAGCCGCTAAAGTAGCTAAAGTCGTGATGAATCCCGTCAGTAAAACGGGTCCTATAGAAAGTCCGTCTATTCCCAACCTCCAGTGGAAATCAAAAAAGCGAATCCAGTTATAATCTTCGGCCAATTGTATTAATGGATCGTCTGGTTGGAAATGATAACAGAATACATAAATTGTTAGGAGGAATTCTACTATACATATACACAAAGTATACCACCTAATTACCTTATTACCCCTATGAGGGAGAAAGAAAATGAATGAACCCGCAAATATAGGCAAAACTACAATTAAAGTTAACCAAGGAAAATAATTCGTGGTAAAGACAAAATACACTTGGACTAAAAAACCCGTACTCGAAACAAAATAAGATATACTTCATTTCGAGCGCGGGTTTTTGTCGGTAAACAAAAAGAAAAAGGATTCAAGTGGAGTTTTCTGGAACGTATCAATAAGCTAGACCCATACTGCGAGTTGTTTCATGCCATAAATAAACTCGAACACTCAAAAAATCGGTTGGACAGGCGGATTCACATCTCTTACAACCAACACAGTCCTCTGTTCTTGGAGCGGAAGCTATTTGTTTAGCTTTACACCCGTCCCAAGGTATCATTTCTAATACATCTGTGGGGCAGGCTCGGACACATTGAGTACATCCTATACATGTATCATAAATCTTTACTGAATGTGACATTGGATCTATACCTTTTTTTTGAATCTCATTAATTTCGATCTAGTATAACCCTGTATTGTATGTAAATGAATTACATATGCAAAGACCAGACGAATCGATGATTCACCAGAATTTGTCGAATCAACTTATTTCTGGGTCGGTTTAGAAAGGAGGTCCAAAATACTTTGATTTTTTAGATTTTTGAAGATTCTACATACCCAGTAATTGAATTTGAATTGATAACTCTTCAAATTTCTATCAAAATAATATTAATACTACTTATTCAGTAAATTCGATTGATTAATACGAGTTGATTTTCTGTTACGATAAATTGCCGAAACAATAGCCGGTCCAATAGCTGCTTCAGCGGCTGCAATAGCTATAACAAAAATGGAGAAAATGTTTCCTTTTAGTTGACGACTATCAAAAAAGTCAGAAAATGTTACGAAATTAAGATTAACCGCATTCAATATAAGCTCAAGACACATAAGAGCTCGAACTAAATTTCGGCTTGTGATTAATCCATAGATACCGATAGAAAATAAATAGGCACTCAAAACAAGTACATGTTCGAGCATCATTGAGCAACTCCTTATCAATCTTGATTCATTTCAATAGGAACAAAAATATCATTCACTCGAATATAACAAACAAATACAGAGCAAAGAAGTATGTTAGTAATAGATTGACATTTCTATTTTATATTATACATCAATTCAATTCTAATTGAATTGAAATGGATACGATAAACGAGAAATAGAATAAAGTTTGATTTGGAATGGCGCTTTTAAAGATTTTTAATCTTATTGACGGGCCACGGCAATTGCACCGATCAAAGCAACTAAAAGAATTATCGAAATGAGTTCAAATGGGAGAAAAAAATCGGTTGATAAATGAATTCCAATTTGTTGACTATTATTTATCAAATCTTGTTCTATAATCTGGTTTAATTTTGTAGTCCAAATAATTCCGTACCATGACGTATTTAGAATAGTAGTAACTAATAAAAAAAAAATACTGGTACAAACTAACAAAGTAATTCCGTCTCCAAGAGTCCAAAGACGAAAATTCTTGTCATATTCTAACCCGCTGATGAACATTACAGCAAATATGATTAAAACATTTATAGCTCCTACGTAAATAAGGAGTTGTGCAGAAGCTACAAACTGAGAGTTTGCTAGAATATAGAATAAAGATATACAAACAAGAACCAATCCCAACGAAAAGGCGGAAAAAATGGGATTGGTAAATAATATCACTCCTAGGCCTCCTAATATAAGACCTGATCCCAGAAAGACTAAAAGAAAATCATGTATTGGTCCAGGTAAATCCATTCGATGAAAAAAAGATATAAAAAATAAGACTCTTTCATGATCTTATTGAACTGACCAGGATAAGTTAAGTTGATCTATTTAAGACACGTTCCTAGTTGAATGCGATTCTAATGGATGCGAATTGATGTAGGTACAGTTAGTGTACAAATCACATTCTTTATCTGAAAGGCTAGTTCGAATCTAGTTGAAATCATTACATTAAAAAAGATTTCCAAGTAAATCCACAATTTTCATGAATCAACTAGATCAATAGTTGTTATTTTGAGTTTAGTCATTCACAAAGAAAAACCAACCCTGTTAAATTTATATCCTTAGTAAGAAAAAAAGGTTCTTGAATTTATCAAGGTATTTCTTTTTTATTGAATTGAGACCAATTCAAGATAGTTCGAACTGTGTAATCGTCAATTATTGATATTGGTAAACGGCCTAAAGCAATTTGATTATAATTTAATTCATGACGATCATACGTAGAAAGCTCATATTCTTCAGTCATTGATAAACAATTTGTTGGGCAATACTCAACGCAATTACCACAAAATATACAGATTCCGAAATCAATACTGTAATTAAGCAATCGTTTCTTTCGAATATCAGTTTCCAATTTCCAATCTACAACAGGTAGATCTATAGGACATACCCGAACACATACCTCACAAGCAATGCATTTATCGAATTCAAAGTGGATTCGACCACGAAAACGTTCTGATGTGATCAATTTTTCATAAGGGTATTGAATAGTTACAGGTAAACGATTCGCATGGGATAAGGTAATCAGAAAACCTTGACCAATGTACCTAGCCGCTCGTACTGTTTGTTGCCCATAATTCAGGAACCCAGTTACCATAGGGAACATATCCTAAATATCGATAAAAATTTTTTGTTTGTTTCTTTCTCTTGTTTGGGACAAGTTATCAATCTAGTTACTAGGGAATAAAAAAAAGTCTATTTTGCTTATATTATAGTGAAAGGAGTTGGGAAGAAGTTGTTAATAATAAATTCCCTAAAGAAATAGGTAAAAGAAATTTCCATCCAAGATTTAATAATTGATCCATTCTTAGTCTAGGTAAGGTCCATCTTGTTGTGATAGAAATGAACAAGAACAAAAAAGTTTTCCCTAGTGTAATGAAAATACCAATTGTTGTTCCAAAGACTCCATCCCTTGCATTTATTCCAAATAGGTCAGGAACGAATATGTATGGAATAGAGAGATTCCAGCCTCCCAAGTAAAGAACTGTTACAAATAATGAAGAAACTAGTAGATTTAGATAGGAAGCAACATAAAATAAACCGAATTTAATACCTGAATATTCTGTTTGATAACCTGCTACTAATTCTTCCTCTGCTTCTGGTAAATCAAAAGGTAATCTTTCACATTCGGCTAGAGAAGAAATTATAAAAACGAGAAATCCTATAGGTTGGCGCCACAAATTCCACCCCCACAAACCATATTTGGACTGTGCTTCAATTATATCAACTGTACTTAAACTGTTAGACAATTCTAGTCGGTGATAAGATCACAGTTATCATCGCTATTACAGAACCGTACATGAGATTTTCACCTCATACGGCTCCTCGAGGGTCCCACATAAATCTCAGGACTGCTTCGATATTTTTCATTTTGAAATTTTTGTAGGATAGATAGAATCAAAAGTAATCGAAAGGTTCCGAATTAGACCAATGGAATTCTGTCTGCTATACTAAAAGGCTTCTGAATTGATCTCATCCTTTACATTTTTTTATTAAATTAATATTAAATTAATATTTAATATATATTTGTATTTGATTTATTTTCAATTTGATTTATTTTCAGTTTTTTTGTTGAGACTTAATTTAAACCCTTCAGAAAAGACTCTTTTTAGAAATATTAATAGATATCTCACCCTATCCTTTTTTATTACGAAAAGAAATTAACATGAAGCATGATATGAAATGTAACTTTCTGAATCGTAATATAGTTATAGTAAAGCAAGGATAATAATATAGTGTTATAGTAAAGTAAGAATAAGAAAAAATTTTGCAATCACATTCTTTCTATTTTTTGTTCTTTTGTTTTGCTAAAAAAGGAAGTAAAGGATTACTTCGTTCCTGATAGTCATTCACTTTATCGGTGGATAGCAGCATACTCTGGATCGGAATTCTGGGGAGTACTACTTGATCATTTCTACTAATTTAAAGCCCCAATTAGTATTTCGTTTATGTGGAATTTTTTTCCGATAACTTAGAAAATCTCTATTACTAATCCTTTGTGTACCTTGGTGTTCCTAACCATCCACTCAGTTTTACTCAATCTTTTCGACAATTCGTATCATATATAGTAATAGATAGAAACGATAGCACGAACTCCAAAGAATGGATCTGTCTGTTTAACCCGCTTCAAGCCATGATAACTAATCAACCAGTCTTGGGGTAAATAGTTTTTCTTTACTGCTTCTATTTACTTATATTAACTTTGGCGGAATTCTTGTACATAGGAAATGAGACTCAAGCTTTTTACTGCGAATTTCGAAGCTGTTTTCTTTCACTCACCTAACTATCTGGTTTAGTTCATCAACCCGAAGGTTGAATAAAAAAGAAAGTTATCTAGTCAATGTATTTTAGTTCATTCTTAGAAAACTCTCGAAAGAAAAAATTGTGGAAATTTGATGTCTCAACGAATCACACGTAGAGATATTGATAACACGCAAAGAGTTAATGGTATTTCATAACTAATAGATTGGGCAGCAGCCCGTAGACCGCCTAAAAAGGAATATTTATTATTTGATCCATATCCTGACATAAGAAGTCCAATGGGAGCAATACTTGAAATGGCGATCCATAAAAAAACACCATTACTGAGATCGACTAGAATAAGTCGATAGCTAAAAGGAATTACCGAATAACTTAGTAAAATTGATATGACTGCTATGGAGGGTCCAACACTAAATAAACCCATATCGCCTCTTGATGGAAGAAGGTTCTCTTTGAAAAGTAGTTTTGTTCCATCTGCTAGAGCTTGAAGAATTCCCAAAGGGCCGGCGTATTCAGGTCCAATACGTTGTTGTATCCCTGCGGATATTTCTCTTTCTAACCACACAATTACTAGTACACCTATTGTGATTCCCAAAATAAGAATCAATATAGGTACAAGCATCCATATAGTCCCATAGACTTCTTTTAAGAATTCTAATATAGAAAAAGAATTGATAGCTTGTACTCCTGTTGTATCAATTATCATTTCAACGATCAATTTCTCCCATAATGATATCTATACTACCTAGTATTGTCATAATATCGGCCAATTTCATTCTTTTAACTAACTGAGGAAGAATTTGCAAATTGATAAAACCCGGCGGGCGAATTTTCCATCTCCATGGAAAAGCACTCTGATCTCCTATCAAATAAATTCCCAATTCGCCCTTTGGGGCTTCGACTCTTACATAAAGTTCTTGTCTCGATAACTCAAACGTGGGAGCCGGTTTTTTACTAATGAATCGATATTCAAAATTATTCCATTCAGGATCTCTTACTCTGTTAAAGCGTCGGATTTCTAAATTCTCATAGGGGCCTCCCGGAATTCCTTCTAGAGCTTGCTGAATAATTTTTACAGATTCCACCATTTCGCCAATTCGGATTAAATAACGAGCTAATGAATCGCCCTCCTTCTGCCATTGAACTTCCCAATCAAATTCTTCATAACATTCATAATGATCAACTTTACGAAGATCCCATTGTATTCCGGAAGCCCGTAACATCGGTCCTGACAACCCCCAATTTATTGCCTCTTCTCCGCCAATAATGCCCACCCCTTCAACTCGTTCTAAAAAAATAGGATTTCGCGTAATAAGCTTTTGATATTCAGCAATTGCTGTTAAAAAATACTCACAGAAATCCAAACATTTATCTATCCAGCCGTAAGGTAAATCGGCAGCGACTCCTCCGATACGAAAAAAATTATGCATCATTCTCATGCCAGTGGCAGCTTCGAATAGATCATATATCAATTCTCTTTCTCTGAAAATGTAGAAGAAGGGGGTCTGTGCGCCAATATCCGCCATAAAAGGTCCAAGCCATAATAAATGAGAAGCTATACGACTCAACTCCAACATAATAACTCGGATATAGCTAGCCCTTTTAGGTACTTGAATATTTCCTAATTGTTCTGGTGCATTTATAGTTATTGCTTCTGTAAACATAGTAGCTAAATAATCCCAACGTGTTACATAAGGCAAATATTGTATAATTGTTCGGTTTTCCGCAATTTTTTCCATTCCTCTGTGCAAATAACCTATTATTGGTTCACAGTCAATAACATCTTCGCCATCTAAAGTAACAATGAGTCGAAGAACGCCATGCATTGATGGGTGGTGAGGTCCCATATTTACTATCATTAGATCTTTTCTTGTAACTGGTCCAGTCATAAGTTTTTTCCGTATTTCTTCTTCCATGAATTGCTGAAAACGAAAAGAAGTTCATCCAAATTGAAGATCGAATAAATCAAAGAAAATAATTGTTCAAATTAACGTTTTTTTATCGCTCGAATATTCAATTGACTGATTAATTCTTTATAACGCACTCTATTTTTTTTTGAAAAATAAGTCAGAAGTCGTTGACGTTTTCCCAAAATTTTCCGTAGCCCTCTCTGAGATGAATAGTCTTTTTTGTGTAATTCCAAATGTGAGCTAAGTCTCCGTATTTTATTGGTGAAACAGAATACTTGAAACTCAACAGATCCCTTCTTTTCTTCTTGCGAAATAACTGACATGAATGAATTTTTTGTCATAATTTTATAAATCCATATATATATAACTTCGTATGCGTCAATTTTTTTATTAATTTACTCTTTTTATTTTACGAATATGAATTTGACTGATCAGTAATAATAATGCGAGGTATTTTGATCTAGTATACACAAGAATCAATCCTAATTTCCTTATTGATTCATTTTATGATCTAATTGATACGTCATTGAATTAGTATTCATGTATCAAAAAAGGATGTAAGACAAGGCATGTGCGCAGCTATTTATCCACCCGATATATATATCGTAGGGGAAGACAATTGTATCATCAATCAATTTTCAATCGTGGATACATATGTATCCTTAACATACTGAAACGACTACCATTATTAGTATCAAACCAATAGCGATTCATACAAGCTAAATCTTCTAATCGATAATTGGGCCAAAGAAAGAATTTCATTAATTTCATTTTCTCTCTATCAAGATCTTTGCTTTCATCCAAAAATTGACCACAGGTTTTTACCTTGTTCCCATTGCAAAATACTGCATTTTTATCCACACAATTACTATTACTATTCCTTGAATTGAAACAACTTAGAATTCTCAATTCTCTACGCCGTCTAGACGAGAAAATATTTTCAGGAACAAGCAAATCATAATGATTTTTGTTTCTATTTTTCGTCATCATTTGATGTCTTGCAATCGATTCCTCAAAATGATTCTTATCCATATTTTCTCTGTATCTTTTTTGATTATTTTTTTGTTTAATCTCATGAACCAAAGAAATCCTTATGGTTTGATACATAATCAATTCTACATTATGTTTTACAGGTATACGAACTGGTTCGATAATAAATATTCCCTCTTTTAGGATTTTTGAAAGATTCAAATCCCGGATTAGCATTGGATCCAGAGTGAACTCCTCCTTCTTAATAAAGCCGAAACCAAACTTTGTTGTCATTCTGCTTTCCTTTTCCCATTCAAGTACGGACAGCGCATAATCGAATAATTCGATAGTCAAAGGACTCAGCAGCCATTTCAATTGCAAAGCAAAAGATCCTTTCATGAACGCATCTAAGTCGATTTCCCAAGTCCAAATGCTTTGGGGTTGATTTTTCGTGAGATTTTTATTTTGACTAACATCTTCACTAACATCTTCATTAAAATGAAAAATAAGTGAATGAATTGGTATAAACCCGGGTTTCATTTTATATACATTAAAAAATAACTCAAATTGTGGGAATAACCAAGGTATCGGCTTCGATACAGGACGGTTTAGTCTTTCTTCACTCATTCCCATCCAATCAAAAAAAGAAAAGAAACCCTTGGATGGGTTGATTTCTTTATCTTTATTAATTTTGAGATAAAAAAGACCTTTCGTATCACAAAATTTTCTATCTGGATTTTTTATATACATAAAATAATCTTTTCTTATAAAATTAGTAATAGGGATACTCCCCCCCATATCAACAAATTTCGGTTTATGTATGTTGTAATTATATGAGTCCTTCTTATCTTCATAATAAATCGATTGATATGCTAAAAGATCATATCTATACAGTTTTTGAAAATGATCGTTTTTATTTAGCAATAACGAAACCTTTTCCTCTCTTTCAGATGAATCCCGTTTGATTAAATTTGGATTTTCAACCCTACAATGTTGATTGACTCTATTTCGCCATTTTTGCGGTACTAATTTAGACCATTTTAGCTCAGATAAATCGTATGGATAATGACTCTTTAACCAATTTTTCCATTGATTCATTCCAGAATTCTGAAGTTTCTTATGCTTTAATTCGGAAGAAATTATTCCTTGTCTTCGAAAATAATCTTTTATTTCATTCTTAAGAAATAAAGATGCTCCGTCATATTGAAGGACAGATCCTAACTTATACAAGTTAATAACCTGGGTTTGTGATAATTTGTAAAATACATAGGCCTGTGACACGAGGGATAATTTAAAAGAAACCTCCGACTTCGTCTGAATCTTATGACGAATACGAGAAGGTGAAAGTTTTTTTTGTATAGTTGAAATACGCTCAATTATCTTTTTCTCTTTTGTATCAAAAAAAGATTTTTTTTTTAATTTACGAAAAAGTTTTATAATGATCATGGGCCTATAAAGACTATTAGTAAGACGATTAATGATATATGGAAAGCTCTCTAGAAGGATATCCGTGTATATCCTTTCCACGATCCATTTAAAAAAAAAATGTGATTTACGGATTAATCGATCATTTCTTCTTTTTAATATCTGAAAAAGATTTTTTAGTGATGCTAATTTTTGAGCACCATAACTTGTTTTGTTAGGACTAATATTTATCTTTAGAGTTCGAAATCCATTTTTCTTGTCTTTTGTAATTCTTTCTATTTGATTTCTGATTGTGCTTGTTCTATCAGTCAGATCTTTCATTTTTATTTCTGTCAGTGAATAATTTGTCCAATCCATAGATCGGGTTTGAATGGATGATTCATGAATAATCTGATTATTGATTATAGAATCTTTTTTTATTTCACTCGAATCCTCTCTCCATTTTTTTGGTTCTTTTTGGACCTTTAGAAACAATAATTTTTTTCTTTCTTTGAAACTTTTTAGAACTCGAAAACTCCATTTTAGAATTGCTTTTTGGAGTTTTTTCAAAGGGGGTCCAAAATAATAACAAAACAAAATACCAAGTCCTACGAGAGGAGAACCAAAAGGACGGTCAGTTTCCAGTCCCCAAATCGTTAAAAAAGCAGCAGGACTTTCCTGCTTTGGATTTGGATCCCTACGAGAAGGTCGTATCTTAGATCGGTGCCAAGGTTTCAGACGGAAAGGAAATCGTATCATTATTTGTATACCCTCTGTGGCCCAGTTTGGAGGAAAAATTCCGTTTCTTCCTGGTTTTAGTACTGGCATACCATTATAGGTGCATATAACATACACTTCTCTATTCATCTCCCTTATATCCTGCCCCCACTCGGGCTCTTGGCGTAATAAGAAACGGACAATATTTTTAGCTAGTATCAATGAAGGTAATACAATAGATTGTCTAAGCCTCGACTGAATTAGTAAAATCAAAGCTCTTATTCCATGAGCATAAATAAGGATATCATAGAGGTCTGCTATTTTTTCTCGTGTCCTTTCTATTCGTTCCATTTCCGTCTGCCCGTCCCGCCCCTTTTCCATTTCATTGACTTCTTTTTGAATTTCTTCGTAGCTTTTGTTTTCCTCCATGTACATTTTTTTTTGTTTTTTCAACCTCTTTATTCTTTTTGCTACGCTTCCTTTTATACCCTTTCTAAAAATGTCTTGTATTAGGTCGGAAATCTCAATTACTGATAATATGAATGGTTCGAAAAGAACATCCCAAGAAAATCCTACTCTGTCGAAAAAAAGTGGGGAATACGGATATAAGGGAAACATTTTCCCCGTAAGGGTTTTACGTCTTTGAACACGCATAGAACCTGTGATTATGTCTCGACGAAAATCCGCTTCATAGGGATAATCTATCATATCCACTTCTTCTAGTTCATTAGGCTTCGTCATAGTTGGGGCGGCATTCTCTGGACCCTGCGTAAAAAGAACCATACGTTTCGCTTTCCTCGAGCGAATTTGATGATCTACTATCCACTCTTCCCCCTCTTCCGTTGTTGCAGTTTTTCCGAGTTGTTCTACCTCGCTGAATAATCTGTATGACCATCGGGGGACTTTTTTATTTATTCCAATCGATTTTTTTCGAGTTGTTTTTTCCATGGGAGGAATTATGGCTGTATCGCATATTGTTTGAATGATGGGATCAATTATGACTCTTTCGATTAAAAATTTCAAAACTTTTTCTGGATCTTCTGAATCAATTCGTCTTTGTTCCGGAAATAAAGAAATTCTTTTCCAATTTGATGTTGATTCTTTAGCAAATTCATCGATTAAAAGACTCAATTCTCTTGCTAATGCTTTTTGATCCAATGTATATATTTTCTGTCCCAATTTCTCTTCCAATTTCTCTTCCAATTTCTGGTCCAATTTCTGGACCAATTTCTCTTCCAATGTAGCTATTTTCCCTTCCAATTTCTGGTACAATTCTTCAAAATTATGAACATTAAGTTCCTTACCCTTAAAAAGAAGGATACTATGAACTTTATTGAGTTTATTTAAAAAATTTGTCTCTATCGAATTTTTGACTGCAGTTTCATTTAGGATTGAAGGTAAATAAAATTTTTTAATTATTCCACGATAGGATCCGTTTAAGAGAGGATCATATATTTT